AAACTCGGCCCAATCTTTTACTAAAAGGATTGAGCCGAATACAAAGATCCTATTTTGTATATATTTTGGATAGATACATACTTACCTAGATATACAAGATCTTAAATCCAAAATCTAAGACTAAACGACTCAAATGTTTCTATTGTTGTGTTGGATCCACAATTAATCCTATGGATCAGGATTGGAGTATTCTTTTATATCCCGCAGTTTTGGACCATGGATCGAGCCAAGTATCACAACTCCTTCTACCCCATCCTGTATATTGTCCTTTTCATTCCGTGTTGGAATAGAAACTTATTATTAGACGAGATTTTACGAAAAAAACTCTTCATAAGAGAGAACAAACATTTCTTTTTTCGATGCGAATTTGACACGACATGGGAGAAACCACTCTTTCTATTTAATATTTAGAATTGAAAAAAAAAAAGGGGGGGTTCTATCATAATATAGTGAAGTGATATCCCGGATTCCCACAAAAGAGAATCATTTCTTTCAATACGCACTCGTTATTAGTTAATAATCCGAGTGATTGGATCTATATGCTTATTCTGATAGGAAATGAAATATTCAAATGATTTTTCCTCGAATGACTATTCATCTATTGCATTTTCATATAAATAGGGGGCAAGAAAGCTCTATGGAAAAACGGTGGTTCAATTCGATGTTGTCTAACGAGGAGTTAGAATACAGGTGTGGGCTAAGTAAATCAATGGACAGTCTTGGTCCTATTGAAAATACCAGTGGAAGTGAAGACCCGGTTATAACTGATACGGATAAAAAAATTCCTCGTTGGAGTAATAGTGACAGTTACAGTAATGTTGAGCATTTATTTGGTGTCAGGGACATTCGGAATTTCATCTATGATGACACTTTTTTAGTTAGAGATAGTAATGGGGACAGTTATTCCATATATTTTAATATTGAAAATCAGATTTTTGAGATTGACAATGATCATTCTTTTCTGAGTGACGTAGAAAGTTCTTTTTATAGTTATCGGAATTCTAGTTATCTGACTAATGGATCTAAGAGTGACGATCCCTACTATGATCGTTACATGTATGACACTAAATATAGTTGGAATAATCACATTAATAGTTGTATTGACAGTTATCTTCGTTCTCAAATCCGTATTGATAGTTACATTTTAAGTAGTAGTGACAATTACAGTGACAGTTACATTTCTAGTTACATTTGTGGTGAAAGTGGAAATAGTAGTGAAAGCGAGAATTCCAGTATAAGAACTAGCACGAATAGTAGTGATTTAACTAAAAGTTCTAATGATCTCGATGTAACTCAAAAATACAGGCATTTGTGGGTTCAATGCGAAAATTGTTATGGGTTAAATTATAAGAAATTTTTTAAGTCAAAAATGAATATTTGTGAACAATGTGGATATCATTTGAAAATGAGTAGTTCAGATAGAATCGAACTTTCGATTGATCCAGGTACTTGGGATCCTCTGGATGAAGACATGGTCTCTCTGGATCCCATTGAATTTCATTCGGAGGAGGAACCTTATAAAGATCGTATTGATTCTTATCAAAGAAAGACAGGATTAACTGAGGCTGTTCAAACAGGCACAGGTCAACTAAACGGTATTCCCATAGCAATTGGGGTTATGGATTTTCAGTTTATGGGGGGTAGTATGGGATCTGTAGTAGGCGAGAAAATCACCCGTTTGATCGAATATGCTACCAATAAATTTCTACCTCTTATTCTAGTGTGTGCTTCCGGAGGAGCACGCATGCAAGAAGGAAGTTTGAGCTTGATGCAAATGGCTAAAATATCTTCCGCTTTATATGATTATCAATCAAATAAAAAGTTATTCTATGTATCAATCCTTACATCTCCTACTACTGGTGGGGTGACAGCGAGTTTTGGTATGTTGGGGGATATCATTATTGCCGAACCCAATGCTTACATTGCATTTGCGGGTAAAAGAGTAATTGAACAAACATTGAATAAGACAGTACCTGAAGGTTCACAAGCAGCTGAATATTTATTCCATAAGGGCTTATTCGATCCAATCGTACCACGTAATCCTTTAAAAGGCGTTTTGAGTGAGTTATTTCAGCTTCACGCTTTCTTTCCTTTGAATAAAAATTCAATCAAGTAGAGCTTTAAGTTCAATTATTTTATTTGTGGTAAACAAGTAGTTAGTTTATCGGAATCAAAGTCAAAATCCGAAGAATGGAGTTTTCTTTGGTGACATAAGATCTAATTATAGAAAGAATCAAAAGTTGCGAAAAATGTTTTTTTCTCGAGATCTTTTTTTTACCCATATTCCTGATTAGTAATCATCAAGCCTCTATCAACAAGATAAAAGAGCTAATTTTTCCTTTCGCGAAATTAGGCAAGGCAACTAAAACGAATTTCATATTCCCTTCTTACGTATGTATATATAATACAATTCAAATATAGATATAGAGTCTTGCATCTTTCTATATCTCCTGAGAATCCCCATTTTTTCTAATAATCCCTGTTGGATCGGATTCTAACGAATCTTTCGGAAATTTGTAAGAAACTCTTTCTTTTAAATTATAAGACAAGAAGAAGAATAATAAATGGATTATCATACATATATTTCATGTAGAAAAATGAAATGAATAAGTCCATTTATTTAGTTCTACATTCCTTGCACTTATTATATACTCAATTATTATATATACTCACTTATAGTATAATTATATACGAATTACGAATTCTAATTAATTATTAATTATATACTTACTAATTATAATTATTATAAGATATCTTTATAACAATATAAATATAAGAATAACAAAATCGAGGTACCCATTCTATGATAAATTTCGACTTACCCTCTGTTTTGGTGCCTTTAGTAGGCCTAGTAGTTCCGGCAATGGCAATGGCTTCTTTATCTCTTCCTATTCAAAAAAACAAGATTTTTTAGATCCAATGGGACCATCCATTTTTTTTTCAAGACTTAGACTTGAATCATAACACAGATATCTATTTAGTGGAATATGGTATAAGGGGTGGTTTCCTCCGAACATAAATGAAAGAGCTTTTATGCATGCGGAAACATGATATATGGGTAAATGAATTATAGCTATTTTCAAATAGATCAAGATCGGCGGATGTCTGAAATGGAAAGTCAATGTATCTAAATGTGTGTAGATATCTATAGGGGATCATATGAAGGGGATGTTATTATTTTAGATCTAACCAATTCGATGAATTACTCCTAAAGGTTCACATCAGAATAGTGCTAGTTGATGAGAGTTACTTCGGAAACACAAAGAGTAAAGTCAAATTTATTTGGGTTATTCTCTCAATTCCAATAAAATGCAACTGGATCTAGTATGAGTTGGCGATCAGAACATATATGGATAGAACTTATAACGGGGTCTCGAAAAACAAGTAATTTGTGCTGGGCCTTTATCCTTTTTTTAGGTTCATTAGGATTCTTATTGGTTGGAACTTCGAGTTATCTTGGTAGGAATTTGATATCTTTATTTCCGTCTCAGCAAATCATTTTTTTTCCACAAGGGATCGTGATGTCTTTCTATGGGATCGCAGGTCTCTTTATTAGCTCCTATTTGTGGTGCACAATTGCGTGGAATGTAGGTAGTGGTTATGATCGATTCGATAGAAAAGAAGGAATAGTGTGTATTTTTCGTTGGGGATTTCCTGGAAAAAATCGTCGCATCTTCCTTCGATTCCTTATGAAAGATATTCAGTCCATCAGAATAGAAGTTAAAGAGGGTATTTATGCCCGTCGTGTCCTTTATATGGAAATCAAAGGCCAGGGGGCTATTCCCTTGACTCGTACTGATGAGAATTTGACTCCACGAGAAATTGAACAAAAAGCTGCTGAGTTGGCCTATTTCTTGCGTGTACCAATTGAAGTATTTTGAAATGAACTGAAGAATAAATGCTTTCTCATCAGGAGGGAAAATCCTCTTTTTCTATAGCATAACTTAACTGAAGTTTCTTCAGAACGCTCATTCGAGCCAAAGTAGACGTATATGGAACAGCCATAAAACAAAACTGTTTTTGTCCGCAAAAATGGTCTTTTATGTGTATTATGGAAATCCACTCAACTCAATTCAGTAACAAAACAAGTAACAAATAGAAATAATGGATTCATCTCATATATCAAAACATTTCGGAATAAAGAAAAAAAATTTCTCTTTTTATTTTAGGTCCAATATTTTGAATTGATACATTAGATACAGATAGATCATATCTTGTAAATTATCTCTCTTTTCTTTTGTCAATCGACGTTTCTTTTTATCCTTTCTTTTGGGTTCCTTAATGACCAAACAATTGGATTTCTTATAACAATAACTATCCAATAACAATAACTATCCAATTTCTCTCTTGTTTTGCCACTCATTTTTGATCACAATATTCTTCAGAAATTGATCTCAATTATTCCGGGACTATGAGTAGCCAGCGACATTTTTTCGAAATATTGAATATTTTAATAGAAAGGGAGTTCTTTCGTCTCGAAATACGAATAATATTCATTACTTGAAATGGTTCTTTCGGGCATTCATCGAAAGGAGGCAATTGTTTCGAATTTGACCAATTGAGATATCTGGAAACAAAACAATATTTTTGATTATTTCTTCATTCGAATTCGAAGTGGACTCTTATTCTATTTCTGTATTCTTTCTAGATTCAAGGACTACCCACTGAATCACAAATAAAAAACAGCGAATAGATTCATAGGCTCGATACCTTGTAATAGAACTCATGCTTGATAGAAATATTAGATCGCATAGAGTCGACGAATGAGGTGGGTTCATTAACAATTCACAGATGAAAAAAATGGCAAAAAAGAAAGCATTCACTCCCCTTCTATATCTGGCATCTATAGTATTTTTGCCCTGGTGGATCTCTCTCTCATTTAATAAAAGTCTGGAATCTTGGATTACTAATTGGTGGAATACTAGGCAATCCGAAACCTTTTTGAATGATATTCAAGAAAAGAGTATTCTAGAAAAATTCATAGAATTGGAGGAACTCTT